CCGACTTCTACAAGAGCTTTTCTTTTTCCATAGAAAAAAAGGTGTTCAAAAAGAGTTTCAGAAGATGTTGATCGTAAATGATAAAATTGGTTACAAAGAAAAATGAAGATGGATTCGTATTCACATACATAAGAATTATATATAAACAAGAATAATCTTTTATTCTTTTTTGAAACAATGGAACTTGATTTCTTTGGAGTTGGAATAATAAGACTATTCCAATTCTGATACTCATAGAGAAGGAAGCGTAATAAATGGAAAAAAGAGGCGTCTTTCAACCAGGAGCGAAGAGTTTGAACAACGATTTCTAGATGGATGGGGTAGGGTATTAGTATATCTGACACATAATTTAAATGTACAAAATTGTCTTCTAAAAACGGAAATAGTGAATGAATTGATCGTAAATTTTGAGATTTGCCTATTTCTTCTTTCCTTTCTAAGGAAGATACTAATCTTAGGTAAAAGGGAATTTCCCCAATAACTGCAAATCCCTCTGATATCATTTGCGAATCTAAAGTTTTGTTATGCCCCAACAATAGGTTTTGGTTTGACTCATTAGCAGAAATAAGCAAAGGATTCTGTTGAGACATTCGAGTAATTAAACGTTTCACCATTAGTGAACTGGATTTATTATCATAACCAAAATTGTCCACCAAAATGAATCTATTTAAAACATGATCATGAGCCAGTGCATAAATATACTCTTGAAAGATAAGCGGATATAGTAAGTCCTGTTTCAAAAATTTATCGAGTTCAAAATATCGTTGAAATTCCCCCATTTGAAATTAGATTTGAACCAAAGATAGGCATAAGATACTTCTTGGATTATCAAATGATACATAGTGCGATACGGTCAAAACGTAGTATAATAATAAAATAATATATACCTCGGAGACAGGTAAGCTCATCAACGGACTCTCCATCCTCTTTTTTTTTCATCTAATAGGTTTATGTTCGTTATAGGATAACAAGATGGTTAGAAATCTTTTATTTTTTAAACCCAATCGCTCTTTTGATTTTGGAAAGAATTGAATTATCTTTATCAATATACTGCTTCTTTTGCACATTCCTCTCCAATGCATAAATATAAATGGAGAATATCAACATAGTTAGGATTCATAAAAAAAGGATAATCCACTCATAGGCATAGGAGAAGCCGTTCCCGCATCAGGCACTAATCCATTTTTAACGTCTATCTAATTAGATCGGGTAATCATTCAAAGTTAAGAACAGAAGCCGGTTGCTTTTTTGTTTCCCTATAATTAGAGCCAGAGGGCTCTATCCATTTATTCACTCGACCCAACTTTTAATTCATTTTGTTCCGCCCCGATCCAAGCCTTCAAACAAGTCTTTGTACCGATCCGGTAAGAATGCAATATTCTCAGAATTATCTATTGCTACGACATGCTATTTTTTCCATTCATTCCCTTTCAGGATCAGTCGTGGTCTTACAAACTCTACCGATGGTATGGACGAATCCCTTGCTTCATCCAAATGTGTAAACGATACTAGCCGCACTTAAAAGCCGAGTACTCTACCGTTGAGTTAGCAACCCAAAAATCTAAAAACAATAGGATGTGTAAATGTCAATACAGTAAAAAAATATAACTAAATTTGAGTGCCATTACACAATCAAAACATTTTATTTTAAACTAAGAATACAAAAAGAAATCTCAAAATTAAATCGCTTCTGAACTGAATATAAAAATGAAGAGATCAGATGCAAATATACTAAATTTGTATATAATTCGAATTTAGAATAGATATAAATGTACAAGTGAATCAACCTCCCTTTCTTTTTTTTTTCACTCCAATAAAAAATTATTGTATCACAGAGAATTCAACGAACCCATCAATTGAACGAAGTAAAATAAAAAACCGAACCTATGTCAAGAAAAGATTTATACTTATACACGATCAAATTATATTTGTTCGATACACTGTTGTCAATATAAATGTGAATACAAAAATGGAAATAATTAAAATATTCACTATAAGGACTGGTGTTGGATTGGCACTACATAGATGCAAAAAGGTGTAGATAGTAGATCAAGGAATAAAAAGTAGTAAAAAAAAAAATCTGAGTTCTTCAATCAATATAAGTTGAGCGAATAAGCAAGTTTGATTCCGTGGTTATTATTATTTGTTAGTAGAGTTCCAATGAAAACCAGTCGATTGCAGATAATGTCATAATTTTAGATTTCGAGATCCAATTTCTTCATCTAGTCCCTCTATTTTGGGAATATCCCCCTTCGCTTTTTGTCGTTATATACCAATACCACTAGAACAGGGGATTCTATGGGAACAATACGAAAAGGCGGAGTTAGAGAAGTAGAGAAAAGCTTATACTCTTTATTTTCATTTTGTTTGATTAAAGGGAAGTTCCTTAAAAACCTCCGCCTTCTTTGAAATATCATGAACAGTTCCTGTAGGTTGAGCGCCTTTTTCAAGGAAATATAGAATAGCAGGAACATTTGAATAAGTTTGATTCTTTATCGGATCATAAAAACCAACTTTCCGGAGATCTCTCCCCTCTCTTCGGGATCGAACATCAATTGCAACGATTCGATAGACGGCTCATTGGGATAGATTAAAATACCCCCCCTAGAAACGTATAAGAGGTTTTCTCCTCGTACGGCTCGAGAAAATTATGTCTATGTATAAAATTAGAATGTCAAATAGATCCATAAAATCATCAAATCAATTAGACTATGATTAAAGATTTCAATTTTTTTCATTTAGAAATGTAAAACAAAAAATTGTACTCATAACTCAAGTGGGATAACTCTCAAATAGCTCACAATCCCTAAGCTATTTCATTTTTTGAGTGGTCTCTAGCCCCCTTCTTGTCTCGTTTAGAATCTGTTTTATTCTTCATATTTAGTTGTTGAGACAATGAAAAATGGTGTTTCCTTGTTCCAGGATCCTTTATCTTTTGTTTGAATCATTGGGTTTAGACATTACTTCGGTGATCCTTAATCCTTATCAAAATGGCAGCAACATACCTTTTTTGTGATTTCGTTCTATCAAAGAATCATCAGAACGGTTGATTCACGCGTGTTCCACTTTTGATTGAAAAAGTTTTACCAAGTCCAACAAATTTTACTTTTTTTTTAGATTTCGATTTGAAACTTTCTAAAATGGAATCCTTTCAATTTCTATATAGAAGCTATATTTACGAAGTTGTTCAAACTTATTAATTGACACTAACCCTAGACCCTTACCCTTGAGAAATGACTCAATAGAAATGACTCAATACTTTCTACTCGAGCTCCATCATGTAACTATAATAACCCCTTTTTTACATTACAACCCAAGAAAAAACTGATGGGTTCTAGTCGAGTAGAACAAAGGATGTCGAGTCAAGAGCACTTCTATTCGTAATAAAATGGTGGATTATTACATCCACAGCTGATCATGTCCTTCAAGTCGCACGTTGCTTTCTACCACATCGTTTCAAACGAAGTTTTACCATAACATTCCTCTAGTTTGGAACTAGTATTTAATTGATTCAATTATGGAATCATGAATAGTCATTAGTGCGATCGCTAAATAATAAGAAATCTGTATTTTTGTCCTTCTATATCTATAATAGAAATAGATATGAATGGGTAGTTAGTTTCTGAAAACGTCTCAGCACTAATTTTTAAATCCCATAGGTAGCAAATAAAAGGAAGAACGGTCACTGCAAGTAATTTAATCCCGGATATTCAATAATTGACGATTCCAATTTAAGTGATCATAAGTTTTTTTTTTTCACAAAATACAAAAAAAGGCCGTTGGTACGGAAATAGAATGATACCATGCATTGTATTTGACTTGAGGTTCCATAAGTTTTCTGTAACCTTCCTAGACCCCCCAAAAAAATCGAATTTAATAGAATGTATGAATAATCCCTCGCCTCAAATTTTACAACAATTTATAGAACTCTTAGACCCAAACAAAAAATGACAAAAAACTCGGTGCAAAGAAAACAGATCTGTTACATATGTAATTTACTTGATCGTTTGTTAATGAGATTCAGACAGATACATAGATATATGTATTTCAATTAAATATTAAAACGAAAATATATAGGATAGGGTACCGAAATTCATTTCAATAGGAATAGCAGAGAGGGATGGGCACAGGCATACAATGATAGTCTGTCCTACTTTTTTTATTCAAACTAGTGTGGTGTGGGGTCTATGTTCCTATCTGACCTAGATAACAAAACAACTAGATTAAGTAGATTAAGTTACATCTCTGTCTCATTCGAACGCAATTTAGTTTGATAAAACAATATTATTCTCTGAATCAGATAAGTAAAAATGATAAACAAGAATCATATTATAGCCACTACTCCACTCTTAAATTCAAATTAAAGATCTTAAAGAGAGTCTTGTTCAAAAAAGCAAGAGTTTTACGGATATGATATAATGGGTGCTCTGGGACGGAAGGATTCGAACCTCCGAATAGCGGGACCAAAACCCGTTGCCTTACCACTTGGCCACGCCCCATTTAAATTTCAATTCTGCACTAATAAACACTAATATGAGTGTTGGTTTTTCGTCAATTCCAATGCAAATACATATCTATGCACTATGTAGATATATATAATATAGAATTAAACTGGACTTGATTGATCATTACATATAATTTAATTAAGATATTGTATTGTATAAACGTATGATTTCTTATATTCTCTTTTTAGAATTGAAGGCTTTTGATTGGGTGAATGGGTTGAAAGGATTTTTTGGTCTACTTTACTTTCTTCATTATTTTTTGCCTTATATCAATAAGATATCAATAACTCAATCAAAATACAATTATCTCCAAGAAAAAAATATTTGTTATGCTTAATATTTTTAGCGGTATCTGTCTTAACTCTGCCCTTTATTTGAGTAGTTTTTTCTTGGCCAAATTACCCGAGGCCTACTCTTTTTTAAATCCAATTGTCGATTTTATGCCGGTCATACCTTTGCTGTTTTTTCTTTTAGCCTTTGTTTGGCAAGCTGCTGTAAGTTTTCGATGAAATTTTTAATTAAGTCTTAGAGTCTGAACCTTTAGTTGAAACATTGAAATTCTTGAATCACCCCATTTCTTCATTATGACCTTTTTCTTTTCTCGTCAAAGATCTTATATAGGATACCCCACAATTCGGTATTGCGGGTATTTCAAAATAAAATTAAAATTTTACTAAAGAAAAACCCTGTCTAAAAATAAAAAAAGTACTTCCTTTCATGGTGTCAAAATATGATATGTGATATAAAAATGGATAATCTATTCTCTAAAAAAAAAAAAAAAAAGATCTTGGAGATTGTGTAATGCTTACTCTCAAACTCTTCGTTTACACAGTAGTGATATTCTTTGTTTCTCTCTTCATCTTCGGATTCTTATCTAATGATCCAGGACGTAATCCTGGACGTGAAGAATAAGCATCAAATAATACTTTTACTTGATCGAAAGATAACTTAAATATCAAGCGATCCAAGGAAACGGAAAGAGAGGGATTCGAACCCTCGGTACGAATAACTCGTACAACGGATTAGCAATCCGACGCTTTAGTCCACTCAGCCATCTCTCCCAATTGAAAACGGATAATAACTATGTTACATTACATATAAAGTAAGGATTGAAATTATCTCTTTATCCTTATTAAAATTTAAATCGACTTATATCTTAAAAAGATAGTATAGTTTAGTCTAATTAATATCTCTATTTAATTCTAATTAAATTCGAATAAAAATAAAAGTTCTATAATTTATATAATTATATATATATCACGTTTATCAGCAATTCCAACTCTAAAGTACGGGCTCGCAAAATTATTTTATGATAAAAAAAAAAGAATACCTCGTTATTTTTGTCGGATAAGGGCTTTTCCATGGCCTGGCCGGGTCAGTACCTAGCCGGGCCTTTTTTTGTTCCACTGAATCATAATCATAGATAATTAGCTGAATTTTAAAATGTTATTGAAGCAACAACAATAAGAAATCTTAAATTATAAGGAGGATTCTTTCTATTCCTATGATAGGGAATTCAAGTATCATTTCTGATTTTTGATTATTTTTTTTTAGCACCCTTTTCTTAATCGCATTAAGTACCCAACAAAACACGTCAACACTTCATTTTTAATAATTCTTGTCTGATCCTGTATTGATTACATCCGATTCGACAAAAGATCCATTTATAGATAATAATCGCATTGTAGCGGGTATAGTTTAGTGGTAAAAGTGTGATTCGTTCTATATAACCCCTTACATAGTTAAGGGGTCCTTCGGTTTTCTTCATATTCCGATTCCGAAAAAAAAACTTTATTTCTTAAAAGGATTTAATTCTTTACCTCTCAATGACAGATTCGAGGAAGAATATACATTCTCGTGCTTTTTATATTTTATACAAGGATCAATTAGCAATTGAAAAATTGGATTATGAAATTACGAAACATAATTTTTTTTTGGATCACTACTTCCAATTGAATGAGTAAAAGGATCTATGGATGAAGAAAGCTTTTTTCTAATCGTAACTAAATCTTCAATTTTAGATTTGTTTTTTGTTTATAGATTATAGAGGGGAGATTGAAGCAAAATAGCTATTAAACGATGGCTTTGGTTTACTAGAGACATCGATATATTGTTTAGCTCGGTGGAAATAAAATTCTTTTCCTCAGGATTCGTTCAAATAGAAATAGAGAACGAAGTAACTAGAAAGAGTGTTATAATCCTCCTCTTCTAGAGGGATCATCTAGAAAGCGAGTAGTTTAAAATGTATTCAGACAGTAAAGGCTGACATAGATGTTATGGGTCAATTTTTTTTTCAGTTACGTCTTAAATCGGGGAAATTATCCATCTACCATAAAGGAGCCGAATGAAATAAAAGTTTCATGTTCGGTTTTGAATTAGAGACGTTAAAAATGATGAATCGACGTCGACTATAACCCCTAGCCTTCCAAGCTAACGATGCGGGTTCGATTCCCGCTACCCGCTTTCTCTTTTTATTATTTTAAAAATTCAATTCATAATTTCATCTTAATCTATCATTGAATTGAATACGTAATTGCCGAAATTTGCTCACATACAATCCGCTATTTATTTTTTTTTACGAACAAGAGATTCGAAGTAAAAAATACGAAAACAAATAGGAATGAAAGGCGTCCATTGTCTAATGGATAGGACATAGGTCTTCTAAACCTTTGGTATAGGTTCAAATCCTATTGGACGCAATTTTTTTCCATATATATAAATATATATTTTTTTGATTTCTATATTTCTATGTCAAGAAATATTTTTTGAATAATTTTCATTGAATCCGAGATACTTATATTTTATTTAATATATGAAATTATTTAATATTAAAATATTCTAAAATTAAAATAATATCTAATTAATCTAAAAAAAAATCACCTTTTTTTTTCGTTTAAAATAAAGATATAAGAGTGATCCATTTTTTATGCTTGTTCCTGAAGTAGAAAGCGTTCCATCTGTTCCTGAATAGCTTCTTTCAAAATGGCTTCCGCTT